AGGAGAGGTATTGAAAATTGGTGTATGTAAATAATACTAATTTAAGGAATTAATTAATCAAATAAAAAGGGGTTAATAATTAATATATTAAATAGATAAAAAGATAAAAAAGAATCAATCTAAAAATGAAAATAAGAGAATAAGAATTAAGTGAATTGAAACATCTAAGTAACTTAATAAAGAAATCAACAGAGATAATAAGTGTAGCGGTGAGTGAAATTATTAAAATCTTAAAGTAATATCAAGAGATATGAATAAAGTAGTACCAACTACTAAGATAAAAAAGAATATATTAAATAAAAGTACTGTAAAGGAAATAAATGAAATAGATTAGTAGAGAGCAGTTATAGTGATAACGTACCTTTTGTATAATGGGCCAGTGAGTTATTTATATTAGTGAAATAGAAAAATTAAAATAAAAATGAAAATATAATAAAATTAATATAAATAGGCCCGAAAGCAGACGATCTAAATATATCCAAGTATATATATATATTTATAATATAAAACCAAACAAAATAAGGAAATATAAAATAAATAAATCTAAAAAAAAGATAATATATATATGACTCAATAGGTAATTGTAGCAATAATTTCTAAAGAGATGTGTTTAGCAGTGACAGACAAATCTGGTTTGCCGATAGCTGGTTTTCTACGAAATATATTTTAGTATAGCCTTTATTAAATCTTTAAACTGGTACAGCACTTAAATAACTTTGGGGAATTATATAAAATTTTATCAAAATATTTAAACCTCGAAATCAGTATATAAGTTAAATAAAGAGTCAGACTTATTGCGATAAGGTAGTAAGTCGAGAAGGAAACAACCTAGACTATTAAATAAAAGTCCCAAATTATTAGTTAAGTGAATATAATCTATCTTATATATCTTTTTATTCTATAAACAGTTTAGTTGAATATAGTATTATTTGAGATATTTATTTATATGGCCGGCTACGCCGGATATTTAAATTATAAATTTAATTAAATTATAGACAATTAGTTAGTGGGTTTGACAATAATCATCTTATAAAGAACATGTAACAATGCACTAATTTGATATATATATATATATATATTTATATATATATTTATTAATAATAGAGATAATATACGGGTCTAAACTAATAACTTAATTATAGATATTTAATAAAAAAAAATAAATATGGTAGTAGAATATATAATGAAAAATTATAAAGATATTGCTGGCTTGAGTAACGATAGGTAAAATAAATTTACCCTCTTATATATAAGGTTTAACTATAAAAGAACGGTCTCTAAGATATTAATAGAAATATAAATATTGATGAGAAAAAAAACATGTAAAAAAAAAATAAACCGTACTGTAAACCGACACAGGTATATTAAAAGGAGAATGAGATAACTACTCTGAATGAACTCGGCAAATGCTATAAATAAGCTAAATCGTGCGACTGTTTACCAAAAACATAGCTTATTGCATATTAGTAATAATAAGTATAATAAGTGATATCTGTCCAGTGTTTATTAGATAAAAAAGTTAAAATCTTTATAATAAATAAATAAACGACGGTCTTATTGTGAGGATCCAAAGGTAGCGAAATTCATTGACGTATAATTGACGTCCTGCATGAATGAATAAACGATGCGATGACTGTATCCAGAGTAGACTCAGTGAAATAGCAATTGCGGTGAAGATGCCGTATACCCGTAGGTTGACAAAAAGACCCTATGCAGCTTTACTATATCTTTATATTGACTTAAAATAATATATATATATATATATTATTCTTAATCTATCTATTACAGTATAATAGGCTAAATTTATAATCTTTTTCATTGAATAAGATAATTTAAATAAAATGAGATACCTATGCAGATAGCATTAAAGAGTCTAATTTTAAATTAAAATATCTCTTTATCTTATCTAGTTAAAGAGATTAATTATAATTATATTATAATTCCGGCTATGCCGGCAATAAAAGACCGTATAAAGAGGTTAGTTTCGATGGGGCGTCGACATCAGCGAAAGCATCTGATGTGTCTAAATATAATAATTATATTAATATATTATATATATAATAGAAATAACGTACAATTAATCTATATGGTAAATAGAATAAAAAAAAAATAAAAAAAAGGATAACAACATAATTGTGCGATGATAGAAATACAAACAAGTAGATCTAGTACTTAAGTAGAGTGTAGTGAACAGGCATAAACAAATGGTATGGATGTCGATAACGGATTAAAGTTACGCTAGGGATTAAAAGTTAGTTCCTTTATATAGAAAACTAATTAATTAGTTGAATATATATTATCTACGCGATAGTTAGATAACCTTTTAATAAAAAAGGTATATAATTGGGTGAATTGCAAAAATCTCTTATTTAAAGATAATTTGCAGCGAAGCATATATTAGTTTTTATAGATATATGAACGTTCAACGACTAGTAATTGAGTAAACTAACAATAATATTACCACGAGCGCCCAATACCTAATTATTTATTTATACTTCATTATAAAATTTAAAACATATTATAAATAACCCGGCTACGCCGGGCATATATAAATTATATATTAATGACTTAGTAGCTGGGTAATATATAAATAAGAAAATAAAATAAAAAGTATACCCGGCTACGCCGGCCATATTGTAAAATATAATTAGGTAAAGACATAGTCTGAACTATATAGTGATATATAGAAGTTGTAAAATTAAAAAAACAACGATAACAAAATTGAACAGGGTAATACTGCGTGAGAGTTGATATCGTCAGCAGTGTTTGCCACCTCGATGTCGTCTAGACTCGTCCTCCTGGTAGTAGTCACTAGGTAGGGTAGGACTGTTCGTCCTCTAAGGAGTTACTTGAGATGGGTTAATTACGACGTGAGTCAGTAATGATTTTATCATCTATGGGTTTTAACTTATCTATTGCCTTAAGTGTACGCAAGGATAATAAGGTATATTCCTATGATTATAATTATATAATTTTTTATATATAATTTTAGTTAAGAATATTAAGTTTACATATTGAAAGCATATCAAATATTAAATCATTTAGATAAGTTATTAACATTATAGACTATAATGTTATAGTATTATTATTAATAAAATAAATAATAAACTAATTAAAAAAATACATACACCTACAATACCTAAAAGGGATCATAGATTAATAGGTAAATCACTCGCTTTGCATGCGTGAAATACCGGTTCAATTCCGGTTGATTCCATTTTATTTAGTATTTATACTTATTATAATATTTAATTTATAAAAAATGATTTGATTAGATGTTCCAACACCTTGAGGTGTTCGTTTACAAGATTCAGCTTCTCCTAATCAAGAAGGTATTCATGAATTATATGATCATATAATGTTCTATTTAGCTTTAATTTTAGGTTTAGTATCATATATTTTATATGTTGTTATTGCTGATTTTAAAAATAATAAATTTGCTTATAAATATTTAAAACATGGACAAACTTTAGAAATAATTTGAACTATTTTCCCTGCTGTTATTTTATTATTAATAGCATTTCCTAGTTTTATTTTATTATATTTATGTGATGAAGTTTTAACACCTGCTATGACAATTAAAGTAGTTGGTTTACAATGATATTGAAAATATGAATATTCTGATTTTGTATCTGAAACAGGAGAAACTATAGAATATGAATCTTATATTATACCAGAAGACATGTTAGAAGAAGGACAATTAAGATTATTAGATACTGATACATCTATTGTTGTACCTGTTGATACTCATGTTAGATTTATTGTTACTGCTAATGATGTTATTCATTCTTTTGCTGTTCCTTCTTTAGGTATTAAAATTGATGCTACTCCTGGTCGTTTAAATCAAGTTAGTGCCTTAATTCAAAGAACTGGTGTTTATTATGGTCAATGTAGTGAATTATGTGGTGTTAATCATGCTTTAATGCCTATTAAAGTTGAATGTGTTCCTATTAATGACTTTATTGAATGATTATCTGAACAAGAATAATCTTTTTTTTTTACTTTTATCTTTGTTTATTTATTCATTTACTTTCTATCGCCGGCGTAGCCGGGATAAATATTCCTTATATTTCATATTATTAATTAATATAATCTATTACTTTGATATAATATATATATACCATATATTTCATATTATGAATTAATATAATCTATATCTTTTCTATTATAGTTTAATATTATTAAAAATATAATTATATATATTTTTTTATTATATGGCCGGCGTAGCCGGGTTATATAAAAGAAGAATTTGTAAATATTTATCTTTTAATTATATATAAGACTAAAATATTTAATTTATTAATGACCAGTATTTATATTTATTATTAGGTAAGTAAATAAATGTTTATATAGCTTAAAGGTAAAGCAGTGTACTGTTAATACATCGATCTTAGTTCAATTCTAAGTATAAACGTAAAATATGATAAAATATAAATTATAAAAAAAAATAAAATTTATAATAAGAAAAAAGTAAAATTCAAAAGAAAATGAATTTAATAAGTGGAATATCAAGTTTATTAGCTATAGGATTATTATCTCCTGTACAAAGTATATTATGATTAATAATATTATTTACTAGTACTGCAATATCTTTATATAATAATGATTATGTATTAATGGGTATATTATATATTTTAATATATGTTGGAGCTATAGCTATATTATTTTTATTTATATTATCATTATTAAAAATTGATTATATACCAAGTAATAATATATCACCTTTAATTATAGTTATATTATCTATATGTTTTATACCATTAGATTTAGTATATGAATATAATAGTATAATAATAGAATTAAATGAAACATATAATGAATTAATAATAGTAGGAAATTTAATATATACTGAATATGCTATATTATTAGTAATAACAGGTATAATATTAATAATATCAGTAGTAGGGGCAATAGCAATAACAAAATAAAAAAAATGAAATTTATAGAATTATTAATAATGTTTGTATCAGTATTATTAGCAGTAGCATTTTTAACAGTAGCAGAAAGAAAAACATTAGGATATATGCAACGTAGAGTAGGACCAAATGCAGTAGGATATTATGGAATATTAATGGCAATAGCAGATGCAGCAAAATTATTATTAAAAGAAATAATAATACCAACACATGCAGATAAATTAATATTATTTATAAGTCCAATAATATCATTAATATCAGCATTATTATGTTGATCATTTATACCTTTTGCACCAGGTGTAACTATAAGTGATCATAATTATGGTTTAATAATAACATTAGCTATAAGTAGTATAGGAGTATTTGGAACTTTATTAGCAGGTTGATCAGCTAATAGTAAATATTCATTATTAGGATCTATACGTTCTACAGCTCAATTAATTAGTTATGAATTAGTATTAACAACAATTATATTAATTTGTATATTATTTGCTGGTTCATTAAATTTATCAAGATATGTTGAATTACAATCATCTATTTGATTAATTTTCCCTTTATTTCCTTTAGCTATTATTTGATTTATAGGTTGTGTAGCTGAATGTGCTAGACCTCCTTTTGATAATGTTGAAGCTGAATCTGAATTAGTATCTGGTCATATGACTGAATATTCTTCATCTATATTTGTTTTATTCTTCTTATCTGAATATGCTTCTATTTTATTCTTATCTACTTTAACTGCTATTTTATTCTTTGGTGGTGGTAATGGTATTTTCTTAGGTATTAAAGCTAATATTTTTGCTTTTACTTATATTTGAGTTAGAGCTACTTTACCTAGAGTTAGATATGATAAATTAATTAATATGTGTTGAATTGTTTTCTTACCTTTATTATTTGGTTTAATTATTTTTATTCCTTCTTTATTATTTATTATTGATGCTTATATTCATATCTTTATTTAATTATTTATTCCCTTTTACCTTATTTTAATCCCGGCGTAGCCGGGTTATTTATTTTTTATGAACCGCGTAGTCGGGTTATTTATTTATTCATTTATTTTATACCCCCCCCCACTTTATATATTTTATCCTTTTATAAATAAAATTCCTTAATATCTCATTGAAAAATATATATGGCCGGCGTAGCCGGGTATGGCCAAGTAGCCGGGTAAAATCATGGAAATAATAATCCTATCCTTTTAAGTAATATATAAATTATATTTTAATTATAGCCCGTATTTATTATATTTATAATAATATCTAATTTTTATTCATCTTTTTTATAAATTTATTATTTCTTTTTAAGTAATTATTAATATTACATAATATGTTTTATTATCATTTCCCGGCTACGCCGGCCTTAAGTAATTAATAATAATTAATTATATTAATTAATCTAATATTAAGGGTATATAATAATTAAAAATTATTATTCACCCCTCCTCTGTAAGAGGAGGGGTATATTATCCTCTCTACCAAAAACATTATACATCTCACTTTGTAGGTTTTATCTTTAATATTAATTATTCTCACTTTTAATAGGTTTAATAATATTAATCAATATTCCATAGAATTAATTAATATTTTAATTAAATTTATATATATATATGTATATATATAATAACCTTTTATAGATTATAAATATACTTAAATAAATAAATTATATTTTAAGTAAAAAATATAACATATCAAAAAGATAAATATCTTATATTTTAGGAAAGATATCACATATCCACCACAAATTGTGGTGAATAGATATTATACCTTCGTGATGTTTTATCATATCTATCCCGGCTACGCCGGCCTGATAATAAATTTATCCCACCCACCCATTGGGTGGGTGGGATGATTAATCATATTCATAAGAGTATATATATATTATTCCTTATGAATAATATCACATATCCACCACTTAAAGTGGTGATATATATATATATTATCTATATTTAGTCGAAGATATTTCATATTTAAAACATATTTATATTATACTTTAATATATATATAAATATCATATATCCCGGCTACGCCGGCCTAAGATATATTTATATTATATCTTGGGAAAGATATAACCCGGCCATATCAAAAAGATAAATATCTTATCCCTTCGGGATGATAAATCATATTCATAACCCGGCTACGCCGGGCATATATATCTTATAAACAATCAGTGAAAGATAAATAACCCGGTTACTAAGTCATAAAATATATATATATATAATCCCACCCACCCATAGGGTGGGTGGGATGATTAATTATATCATAAAGATATATAAATTATACTTTCAATGAATGATTTATAATCCGACTACTAGGCCATATATAAGATAAATATATATTTAGTGGTAGTTATTTCATATACCCGGCTACACCGGGCATATATTTATATATATTATAAACTTTCAGTAGAGCATATATACCATATCAAAAAGATAAATATATAATCCCACCCACCCATAGGGTGGGTGGGATGATTAATCAGATCCACCACTGTAAGTGGTGGATAAATATATTATATTATCTGTGGATGATTAATCATATTTATAAGATATATATATATTTTATTCGGTATTATATCTCATCTTATAAAGATATATATATTATTAACTTTAAGTAGAATATATAACATATATAAATGGCCGGCAACGCCGGGATATATATATATATATATATATATATTATTAACTTTAAGTAGAATATATACCATATAAAAAAGATAAAAATATAATCCCACCCACCCTATGGGTGGGTGGGATAATTAATCAAATTTTCCACTTACAGTGGTGGATATATAAATTATTTTGAAGAGATGATATCTCATATCTATAAGATTAAGATATAATCCCACCCACCCTTTGGTGGGTGGGATGATTAATCATATTCCCGGCGTAGCCGGCCATAAAAGTATATATTATTATATTATCAGTATATAATAAGACATATTCCCGGCTACTAGGCCATATCCACCACTTACAGTGGTGGATAAATAATCCCTTCGGATGATTTATTATATACCATAAGAATAAATAAATAATCCCCTAAAAGGGATGATTAATGATATCCACCACATTCTGTGGTGGATAAATAAATTAAAAATATAATCTATTAATATATTATATATTTTATTATCCTCAACTATTTCATAATAAAGTATATGTATACCCGGCGTAGCCGGGATTATTTATTAGTAATATAATAATTATTTTATGCCCGGCTACGCCGGGTATATACTTTATATATATTTTATATTACAAGATAACTCACCTTTAAATATAGTTGATTATGTTTAACTTATTTAAATAAATTATATTATATTACCAATATAATTGAATATATGGCCGGCGTAGCCGAGTATATAAAATTATTATATATGGTAGGTTATGAGGATAAATAAAAGAAATATATAACCCGGCCATAAATAAAAATAAATGAGAGTAAAAATATATAAATAAGAAGATAAAAGATAAATAAGTTATTATTAATGAAAACCAAGGATGATAAACTTATCCTTTGTAAGAGGTATATTATATATATATTAGAATATATATATATATAATCCGACCATAAATAAAGATATAAATAAAGAAGGGTAATAAATAATAATGATAGGTAATATATAATAATAGTAGGTATATAAAGGTTATTAGATTAATGGTTAGATCGTAGTTCTTACACAACTAAAACATAGGTTCAATTCCTATATAACCTAAAAGGGTATAACTTAAAGGTAAAGTAAATGTCTTCAACACATTTAATAGTAGTTCGATTCTGCTTACCCTTGAATGCTTTTGTAGCTTAATGGTAGAGCATTCGCTTGAAGCGCGATGTGTGTAAGTTCAATTCTTTCCAAAGGCATTTAGAGTTAATCGTCTAACGGTTAAGACTATTGCCTTTTAAGCAATAGATATAGGTTCGATTCCTATTTAACTCATTTATTATTAATAATAAAATATATATATAAATCAATATAAAAAAAAATAAAAAAGAATGACAAATTCAGTAAGAGGAAATATCCAATTACATCCATATCATTTAGTAAATCCATCACCATGACCATTATTTACATCATTTTCATTAATGAATTTAGCATTAACAATAGGTTTAACAGCACATGGATATATAAATAATAATATATATATATTAATGAATATAGTAATAATATTATATGTATTTACATTATGATTTAAAGATATAATAGCAGAAAGTACATATTTAGGAGATCATACAAAAGTAGTAAAAAAAGGAATAACTCAAGGTTTTTATTTATTTGTTGTAAGTGAAATTTTAATATTTGCTTCTTTATTTTGAGCTTATTTACATTCTTCATTAAATCCTACTATGGAAATAGGTATGGCTTGACCTCCTATGGGTATTGAAGCTGTTTCACCTAATGAATTACCTTTATTAAATACTATAATTTTATTAGCTTCTGGTGTTACTGTTACTATGGGTCATCATGCTTTAATTAATGGTAATAGAAATGATACTTTATATGGTTTCATTTATACTACTTTATTAATTTTAATTTTTGTTATTTTACAATCTTTAGAATATATTTATGCTCCATTTACTATTTCTGATGGTGTTTATGGTTCAACTTTTTACTCTTTAACTGGTTTACATGGTATTCATATGAATATGATTTTAATCATGTTTATTATTTGTTCTTGAAGAATTTATAATTATGATTTTACTACTCATTCACATGTATTCGGTGAAGTTACTGTTTTATACTTACACGTTTTAGATATTTTATGATTATTTATCTATATTATAGTTTATTGATGAGGTTCTTAATATATATATTTTAAATATTGAAAAATTTTAATAGAAAATTTTTATATTAGTTCATAGGTTTTTGTCATGGAGAATTTAATTTTTTTATATATTATACTACTAGTAAGACAGGATTTAAAAGAATAAGTTTTTTATTTAATATACATTTACATATAAATTATTTAAAAGTATGGCCGGCGTAGCCGGGATATTATATACAAGAACATTTAAATAAGGGAAAGTGATATTAGATGAAAAAATTCAACTTGTACCTTTAGGATAATTAAGATGGAAGATATTAAAATATGGCCGGCGTAGCCGGGAATAAATATATTTATTGAATATAAATTAAATACAACTAAATATTTAGATATTTTAGATAAAAAGCATATAATATATAAACTAATAGTGAAGATAAATTAGAATATGTAATAGATGAAATAATTAAATTAAAAAATGAAATGAATAATAATAGAACTAACAATAGTTTAGAATCATATACAGGTATAAGTTGAAAATAACATATACCCGGCTACGCCGGCCATTAAAATCTTTAATAATTATATATTAACTTGGTTTATAATTCTTATTACTTTTTTCATAGTTTAAAGTTATACCTTTATTTTACCATTAATTAATTTATATGTAGTATATATATCTAAATTAAATTCTTTTATTATAAATATTTTTATAGCTTTTAATACATGTAATTTAACTTCAGTTAATTTTAAAGTAAATATAGGTGAAAATATACTTAGATCTATATGAAAAGATCCTTCACCTTCTATTAAACCTAATAATAATTATTTATTTATATGGCCTAGTAGCCGGGATTATTTTTTACCTTTTATTAGATCTATGGATACTAAGTTTATATAAAAAAAAAAGAAAAGATTTTGAAAAATTAGAAATCATTGCTAAAGCCAGATATTATGGATTACATTTAAATCCTCCCGGCTACGCCGGCCATATAAATAAAATATTACTAAAAATAAGTTATACAATGAATAATTATAATTTATCTAATACAAAATTATTACCTCCTAAAAATTTATTTACTGATAAATTATCTAATGGTGAAATATATTATACAGTAAGTAAATCTGAAATGGATTATTTATGGTTTAGTAGCCGGGATCTAAAATATAATTAAAACTTAAATTTAAATATTTAGATTATGGACGTGTTATATAAGTAGATACAGGAAAATTAGTTCATAATAATAATAATAATACTTTTATTTATGAAGTTTGTAAATCTGATGGTAATAATGTTTTATGTTTAATTATAAATGATTAAGTTAAAGAATTAAATACTAATAGGACATCATTAAAACGTAGATTAATTAATCCTGTTAAGGAAGATAATTTAATGATTATATTTGATCATCATGTTATACATATTAAATTATTTTCTAATATAACCAACACTAAAATATAAAATACCTGGCTATCCCAAGTATATATTTATTCATTTAATAAATTAAATCTATACACATGATAATGATATTAGTAATGTTTACAGTATGTACTTGAAGAATTTATAATTATGATTTTACTACTCATTCACATGTATTCGGTGAAATTACTGTTTTATACTTACACGTTTTAGATATTTTATAATTATTTATTTATATTATAGTTTATTGATGAGGTTCTTAATATATATTAATTCACTAGTTTTTTTTTTTCGAAAATAATTTTATATTATTAGATAATATATTTAAAAGATCCCGGCTACTAGGCCATAAATATTAATCATAATTCTTAGGAAATATAAATATTAGGTTATTAAAACATATAAAAAATCATAAATTAAATTATTACTAATATGCCGGCGTAGCCGGCCATATATATATTACCTAATAGTTAAATCTGGTTACTAGGTTATAAATCTATTTATAATTCCCGGCTACGCCGGCAATATATATTTATTATTAGGTTATAAATAAATATTAAAATTATATTAAGGGGGGGGGGTATAATAAAATAAGAACAATAAAAAAAATAAATATATAGGAAAGGATATAAAAATAAATATATCTAAAAAAAAAGGATAAAATAAATAAAAAATATAAATAAAGATAATGAGTTGTTGACTAATAGGCAAGTCCCCTAGATTTGAGCTAGGTATATATATGTTCGAATCATATCAACTCAGAAAGTATTGGTAGCTTAATGGTAAAGCCTTATAATGTCACTATAAGAGATGTCAGTTCGAATCTGATGCGATACGTTTGGATAACTTGGTATTTGGTAAACTAACCTACTTGCTACGTAGTTGCATTCTTGCTATCAGCGTTCGAATCGCTGGTTATCCGTATATTGGCATATAGTATAATGGTTAATGCATAATATTACGAATGTTAAAATGTAAGTTCGATTCTTACTATGCCATTATATTATTTTTATATCTTTAATTTTTATTAATTTATATTTTTTACTTCTTTTATACTTTTAATATATAGCCTAGTAGCCGGGTTATTTATATTTCATGTTTTACTTATCTTAAATCATTTTAATCACTTATGGTTTAAATAATTTATACATTTATATGATTTATATATCATATCTATCCCGGCTACGCCGGTTATATACCCGGATATATAATCCCACCCACCCATTGGGTGGGTGGGATGATTAATCAAATCCACCACTGTAAGTGGTGGATAATTAAATTTATCCATATATAGTGTTATTTTTATCATATTAACAATATATATATATATTATTTATTTGGAATGATATCAACCCCGGCTACGCCGGCCATATATATATATTTATTATTCTTTTAGAATGATATCTCATATATCCCGGCTACGCCGGCCTAAGATATATTATATCTTGGATAAGTTATATCCCGGCCATAAATAAATTATAAATCTCGGCTACTAGGCTATATATATATTTATAATATAATATATATATATAATATACCTTAGAAATAATATATAACCCGGCTATAAATATAAATTATACTATCAGTAAAAGATAAATCCCTGTTACTAGGCTATATAATAAAGATATATATAAAATCCCACCCACCCTATGGGTGGGTGGGATGATTAATCTTAATCATAAGCCCGGCTAATAGGCCATCTATATTTTATATACTTTAAGTATAAAATATATCATATATTCCGGCTACGCCGGCCTAAGATATATATATTATACCTTAGATAAGTTATAATATATATTCCGGCTATGTAAAGTATATATAAATCCCGGCTACGCCGGTTATATATCAACTTATAATGCCCGGCTAGTAGGCCATATATTATTATTTAAGTAAGATAAATCATTGAAAGTTATTTAAAAATTTATTAGGAGAGAATAGTATAAAAAGATAATTTTATAAAATAAAAAATAAATAAAATAAATAAAATGCAATTAGTATTAGCAGCAAAATACATCGGAGCAGCAATAGCTACATTAGGTTTAGGTGGGGCAGCCATAGGAATAGCAATGGTTTTCGTAGCCTTAATAAATGGTACATCACGTAACCCATCATTACGTTCAACATTATTCCCTCAAGCAATATTAGGATTCGCTTTAGCAGAAGCTTGTGGATTATTCTCATTAATGATAGCTTTCTTATTATTATATGCTGTATAATTTTTATACCCTTTAATTAGGTTAAATAATACATAACATATATGGCCGGCTACGCCGGGTTATATAATCATTTCTTAGAAATTTTATTTATTCATTTAATATTTCCTTTTATATGGCCTAGTATCCGGGAATTAAAGATAACTATTATAATACTATTTTATTTTACTTAATATTTTATTTAATTTATTTATCCACCACATTCTGTGGTGGATATGATTAATCATCCCCTTTAGGGGATTATTTATTTATCTTTATGATATCATTAATCATCCCTTTTAGGGGATTATTTATTTATTAAAACGGCCTAGTAGTTGGGATTTATATACCATTAGAATAATATATCATATATATATATCATTAATAATTATATTACATACCCACCACTTACTGTGGTGGATATATATATTATAAACTTTAAATGACCGGCGTAGCCGGGATATAATATAATATTCCCGGCTACGCCGGCCATAAATTATATGTAATAATATATTATATTAGAATATATATATAAATATAAACTAAAATATAATAATTTAATATTAGAATTATATAAAATATATAAATATATATATATTAATTAATATATGCCCTAGTAGCCGGGAATATTTCCCGGCTACGCCGGCCATGAAATAAAAGTTTAAATTAATCTATTATAATATTCTTTGATTAAAAGATCAATATATAAAGTATATTTATAAATAAATATGTATTTCCGGCGTAGCCGGAAATCTATAAGATATATTATTCATATCCATTTATAAGTATTAGATTAATATTCTTATAAATCCTTTATGGCCTAGTAACCGGGATAAATATATAACTATATATATATATTTTTTAATATATGATATAATAAATAAATATATATCTAAGTTATTAGATGATAAAATAAATAAAAAAAATATATAAATTTAAATATATATAATAAGTTAAGGTAACTAAGATATTAATATATAATATTAGGAAAGGATAAATATTGAAGAGATGTAAATACTGAAGAATAAGATTAAATTACTTTAAATATTACCGGCTACTAGGGCATATATATAAAAGGAGAATATAACCCAAAGGGGAATAAGATAAACAAAAAGGAAACATTAAATCCCTCCACCTTTGGTGGAGGGATATGGATTAATTTATCTATATAAATTTATTATCTTATAGGTTATTGATAAATATATATATATATCCCGACTATATAATAATATTATTAATAAGGAATATGATATATATGAAAAGGATTAATTATATTACCAAATAAATATAATTAACCCGGCAATTAGGCCATATATAATAAAATATAAATAAACAATTAAAGGGTAAGAATAATAGATAATAAAAGGGGGATAATAAACGAGGTAAGGAGAAAGATTAACCCTCCCACCCATAGGTTGGGAGGGTAGATAAATTACTTATTTGTATGATAGATCCCGGCTACGCCGGCAATATATCTTTTATTAAATATATATATAATTATTATTATATAATATAATAAATATTAATGTATAATTATGATAAGTATATAAAAGAAATAAATAAATAAAATTTGTATATTTATCCCTCCACTTAAAGTGGAGGGATATAAATCTAATATTAATCCCGGCGTTGCCGGCCATAAATAAATAATCCCCTTTCAGGGGAAGATTAATCTTATCATAAAGATAAATTATCCCACCCACCCTATGGGTGGGTGGGATGATTAATGATATCCACCAAAGAATGTGGTGGATAAATAAACTAAAAATATATGGGCAAAGCTGGCCATATACCAAAATAAGTAAAATGTAGGAAAGATAGTCTATATCTCAAGGGTAGAGAGATCGATTGATAATCGATAAATATGGGTTCGAGTCCCATTAGACTAAGATAAAATAGCGGCTATGATGAAATGGTAGACATAGAACACTTAAAATGTTCGGATAAATAATCGTGAAGGTTCGAATCCTTCTAGCCGTAAAAAAGTGGGGGAGATTCTAATGTTGGTAATTAGAGCTAAATTGTAACTTTAGTGCTTAAATAGCTGCGACTGTTCGATTCAGTCTCTCCTCAAAAGATAGCTATAGTTTAAAGGTAAAACAATTGTATGTGGAGCAATGTATCTGAGTTCAATTCTCAGTAGTTATCCTGCTTAGGTAGTTCAATGGTTAGAACAGTGGCCTCATATGCTACTAATATAGGTTCAATTCCTATCTTAAGCTATTTATTAGTCGTATAAGCTAACCAGGTATAGCATCCGTTTTGTAATCGGAAGGTGTGGGGTTCGATTCCTCAATACGATATTAGACTACATGATCTAATGGTATGATAGTACTACTTCACAGTATTCATGTGGGTTCAATTCCCACTGTAGTTATGTGACAATAAGTTAACTGGTAAACTATGGCACTTCCAATGCTATTTTGTGTGTTCGATCCACACTTGTCATATTCTTGGATATAGTTACTTATGGTTAAGTAGATTAATTGCAAATTAATTCTTTTAGGGTTCAATTCCCTCTTTATCCTTTATTGATTTCAAGTCTTCTTTAATTTTTATTTTTTTCCCCTTTATCTCCCTTATTTTAATATTTTCTTAATCTTGATTTATCTTTCAGATTGTTGCGTAATTGGTAACGTCTTTACATTGGGTGTAAATTTATGGGGGTTCAAATCCCTCCAATCTGATATTTTATTTATTTTTATTTTTTTCCCTTTTTATATACTTTACTTAAATATTTACTTATTATCTCTTTTAATAATAAATATATGGCCGGCGTAGCCGGGTATAAATAATACTTATTATTTTTTAGATAATATTTATTTAATAGGTATGGCCGGCATAGCCGGGATATAATAAAGGAAAAAAAAATATATATTTATCTATATAATTATTTAAATATAATGCCACAATTAATTCCTTTTTATTTTATACATTTATTATCATTTGGTATATTAGCATTAGTTATATTAACATATTTAATATCAGTATATATATTACCAAATATATTAAGATTAATGTTAGCAAGAATAATAATAACTAAATTATAACTTATACCCTACGAATGTGGTTATGATAAATACCGCAAAGCGGTATAAATCCCGGCTACGCCGGGATAAAATATAAAAATATATATAAGTAAATTATGTGATAAATATAATCTATTAGGATAATATCCCCTCCACCATCGGTGGAGGGGATGATTCACTTACATTGTAAGTTTAATATAATAGTATAACAATTAATTTATATGGTAGGATACGCCAGGTTATATTAATTTAATATTTAATAACTGGGAAATATATCAAGGTGATACATATTCCTTATCTTAAATAATAAGGAATATATGAATATAAATAAGATTATGTTAAATATTACTGAAGTTAATTTAACTTATAAATATTTAACCCCTTCGGGGTTGATCATATGCCTCCACCTTTGGTGGTGGGTTTTAATTATGATTTATATGTTTGTATTTTAATTTAACTTATCTATGGCCTAGTAGCCGGGTATAATATCCCTCCACCTTTGGTGGTGGGTTTTAATTTTATTTAATATTCTTTTTATATCTCTTCCTTATATACTTATCCTTTATTTATAACCCGAATATATATATAAATTTAACTTTTATTTATTCCCGGCTACGCCGGGAATATAATTATGATTAACATTTTTATAGTAAATTTAATTTTCATTATTTTATATTATTATTATTAACTTTCTTAACTCTTTATATTATAAATATTCCAATTAGTGGGTGGGAGATTTATATCCCTCCTTTTAAATAAGAGGGAATCATTAATTCTTCAAATATATAAACATAGTAATTATTATTAATAGATATATCTTAATTATATATATATTTGTATTAATCCCGGCGTTGCCGGTCATATATAATCTTTTTAAGTTATATATATATATTATAATATAATTAAATAAATCCTTATTAATAAAAGGAAGATTTAAATCATTATGGATGTAAATATTATTCCCCACCACCCTGAAGGGTGGTGGGATATTATCTATCTTGGATATTATTCTTTATCCCGGCGTAGCCGGGTTATATATTAATCTTTTTATTAATTTATAACTTTTTAAACTTATTTATTTTAAATTTTATATGACCGAGATTTTTTATTCTTTAATATTAATATTTACTTTATTTTATATTTATATTATATTACTTAAATATTTAATTATATGGTTGAGATAGTATATTATATATATAATAGTTATGTTTAACCCCCCCCTCCACCTTTGGTGGAGGGGTAAATTATATCTATCTTTTTATATATGTTTAAATAATTATTTTATTTATTTATGGCCATATATATAATGAACTCTTTCAGGGTAGATCATAACCACTATCATAGATAAAGGGAAATAATTATAATTAAATTAATAATAGATTAATTAATAAAAATATAAATATAAAGAGATATTATCACCACCACCCTAAAGGGTGGAGGGTTAAGATAAATCATCCTTTGGGTAAATAAAATATAATATTATATTCGATTATATATAAAAAATATAAACCGGCATAGCCGGTCATAGATAAAGAAATAATCCCCTTTCAGGGGATGATTAATCATATTCATAAAAGTATATATATATATTATACTATAAGTGGATTATATATCATATAACCCGGCGTAGCCGGTCATATATTTATATATATTAAACTATCAATGGATGATATAACATATCTATAAGATCTATATATAATCCCACCCACCAAAGGGTGGGTGGGATGATTAATCATATTCATAAAAGTATATATATCTTATACTATTAGTTGATTATATATCTTATATAGCCGGCGTAGCCGGGATATATATATATAAATTATATTATCAATGTAAAATATAACATATAAAAAAGATAAATAAATAATCCCCTAAAGGGGATGATTAATCATATCATAAAGGTATATAAATTATACATTCAGTTGATTATATATCATAATCCCGGCTACGCCGGGCATATTTATCACTAGGCCATAAAATTATACATTCAGTGGATAATATATTATATCTTTAGTATGATATATCTTATATAAAGATATATAAATGGCCGGCGTAGCCGGGATAATATAATAGGTTATTATTAATAATATTATTATAACCAGATAAATACTGGTAAAATTAGTAATAAAAATTTAAAGCTATTTAAGCTTATTTAACTTAAAAAATAATTATTTCAATTTTAATAAATTGATCCTCGTATTCGCTGGGCTATATATATGGCCGGGTTATATGTTATTAATTAGAAAATATAAATATAAATATCCTTTTATTTATATATGACCGGCTACGCCGGGATTTATTAATAATATACTTATATATATATAATGAACCCGAAAGGGTTGATAATAATCTATTTAGGTTATATTTAATAATATAAGGATATTATCAACTATAATATAAGATTTATTCCCGGCCATAAATAAAATATATTGAAAATATTAAAAGGTAAAAAATGAAATATTTAGAGATAGATAGATAACCATGACGAAAGGAGGTATTATAAAAAAATAAAAAAGAAATAAAAAAAATTAAGAAAATAAAAAAGACAAAATGTTTTATTCACCATTAGATCAATTTGAAATAAAACCATTATTAACAATAAATAATATAATAACATTAAGTATATCAAATTATGTAATATATTTATCATTAGTATTAATAATAATATATATATATAAAATATTATTAAATAAATCATTATTAGGATGAAATAGATGAGGAATAGGAATATTAGCAATATATGATACAATATTAAATATGGTTAAAAGTCAAGTAGGTAATAAAGGAGGATATTATTTCCCATTAATATTTTCATTATTTAATTTTATATTAATTGCTAATTTAATATCTATGATACCTTATTCTTTTGCTATATCAGCTCAAATAGTTGCTATTATAAGTTTAAGTTTAACTTTATGATTAGGTTTAACTATTATTGGTTTATATAATCATGGATTAGGTTTCTTCTCTTTATTTATACCTACTGGTACTCCTTTAGCCTTAGTTCCTGTTTTAGTTTTAATTGAAACTTTATCTTATAGTTCTAGAGCTATTTCTTTAGGTTTACGTTTATCTGCTAACATATTGTCTGGACATTTATTAATGTTAATTTTAGGTTCTTTAATATTTAATTTAATGGGATCTTCTATTTTTGGATTTATTGGAGGTTTCATTCCTATGTTAGGTGTTGTAAGTATTGTTATCTTAGAATTCGCTATATCTATGATTCAAGCTTATGTTTTCTGTATCTTATTTAGTGGTTACTTAAAAGATGCTATTTACTTACATTAAATTTATCTCCTTTTAATTATATATTACCTTGATTTAATACTTAATATGGCCTAGTAACCAGGTATATAACCTAGTTGCCGGGTATTAGTATTATCAGGTATTATATATATAAATACCGGTTATACCGGTAATATTTATTCATTTAAATAATAAACCCCTCCCTTTGGGAGGGGTTAATCATTATTCATCTATTAGTTAAATTATAATTAACATGTATATTATGTTTATTATTTAAAAATTATAATTTATGTTATTAATATTTAATTAAAAGTATACCATTAAAATAAGAAATAGGAGATGTTAATAACATCATTTTTAACAATATTAGTATTTTCAACTTATAAAGGGTATAATTACTCTAATCCAATAATAGGACATTCAATAATATTAAATAGATTAGGAATAATAATAATAACATTTATATTAATATTATTTATTAATTCATTAAATATTATACCATTAATTCCAGGTATAACTTTATTTAATAATAATTTTAATATTACTTCTTATAATTTACCTATAATGATTTTAATATTATTATTAATTATATCTTTATTAATATATAATATATCTAAACAAAGATATGATATAAGTTCACCATATTATATTATAATGATATTAACTAATATAATAGGATTAATATTATTTCCATTAGTAAATAATTTAATAGGATTATATATTTTAATAGAATTACAAAGTTATACATTATATTTATTAACAGGTTTACATAATAGATCATATAATGCATCAAGAGCTTCATTATTATATTTCTTAATGGGAGGAATAGCATCAACTATAATATTAGTTTCTTCTTATTTTATTTATAATTTAACTGGTTCTACTTCTTTTAATGATATCTCATTATTTTATCAATATGCTAATAATACACCTAATTTTTTAGGTAATATATATTTTGATATATTATTAATAGCTTTAATGTTTAAAATGGGATTAGCTCCATTACATCGTTGAAGTATAGCAGTATATAATTATGCACCTACATATATTACTGCTTATATAAGTATAGTAGCTAAATTATCAATTATATCATTTATATTTGCTAATTTAAATTTATTTGATAATTATATATTTATAATATTTTTTTATTTATCTTTAATTATAGGTTCATTTAAACCTTTATTTCAAATAAATATAAAAACTATATTAGCTTATAGTGGTTTATTAAATTTTGGATATATTTTATTATCAATTATAACTTTTGATTTATCTATATATATTTTTTTAATTCAATATACTTTAACTCATATAATAATATTTTTATCTATATTAGCAATTAGTCAATATATAGATAAACCTATATCTAATTGATCACCAATAATATATATACATCAATTAAAAATACCTAATAAAGGATTAATAATATGTTTAATATTAAGTTTCTTTTCATTAATAGGAATACCACCTTTACCAGGATTTTATGCTAAATTTTATATTTTAATTAGTTCAATTTCATATAATTATATATTAGAATCTTTATTATTAATAACATGTAGTGTTATAGCAACATATTATTATGCAAATATAATAAAAATATTAGCATCTAATTATATTGGTCATAAATCAATAAATATATTTAAATTAGAAATAAATAATAATAATAAAGGATATGATAATAATAATTATATAAATAGTTCATTAGCATATATAATATCAATATGTACAATAATAATGATAACATTATTTTTATATTTACCTAATATATTGGAAGGATTATATATAATAACAATATAATGTTTACATATTATTTAATTTTAACACCAGTAGTAGCATGTGTATTAATAATATTAAATTATTTAATATCTACATCTAATTCATATATAGAAAAAGATGGACCATTTGAATGTGGTTTTACATCATATCAACAATCTAGATCTGCTTTTAGTGTTGGTTTTATTTTAGTTGCTATATTATTCTTACCTTTTGATTTAGAAATTTCTTCTGTTTTACCTTTTGTTATTAGTGCTTATTCTAATGGTATTTATGGTTTAACTATTCTTATCTTATTCTTACTTTCTTTAGTTATTGCCTTTGTTTATGAAATAAATTTAGGTGCTTTAAATTTAGAAAGAAGATACGTTAATCATTCTAAAGAATTATATCATAAATTATTTATGGCCGGCAACGCCGGGAAATAATTTATTTTTCACTCTCTTTTACATTTTATTACCGGCATTGCCAGGATTTATTTATATTTTTTTTTATCTTATATAATCTTGATAGTATATATTTATATATATATATGGCCTAGTAGCCGGGATATATTATATATAATATTGATAGGATATATTTATATAAACATATGGACTAGTAGCCGGGATTAACCATCCCACCCACCCATTGGGTGGGTGGGATAATTTTATTTATCATATCTATGGCCTAGTACTCGGGTTTTATTTAATCTCAATAATATATATATTTATATATATGGTCAGGTTATATATATCATTTATATTTCACTGTAAATATATGGCCGGCGTAGCCGGGATATATATATCCACCACTGTAAGTGGTGGATTTGGTTAACCATCCCACCCACCCAATGGGTGGGTGGGATAATCTTATATATCTTATTTACTTTTTATTTAATCTCGATTTAATATATATAAATATATATTAATATATAGCCAGGTAATTTGATATATCATCACTTAAAGTTAATAATATATATATATATATATATCTCCACCACTGTAAGTGGTGGATATGGTTAATCATCCTGAAGGGATAATATATATATCTTTATGATATGATTAATCATCCCACCCACCCAATGGGTGGGTGGGATTATATATATATCTTTACGATATGAGATATAATTCCGAATAAATAATATATATATCTTTATGATATAATTAATCATTCCACCCACCCATAGGGTGGGTGGGATTATTTCTTTATCAGGCCGGCGTAGCCGGGATATATATGAAATATCATTTACTGTAAGTTTATTATATCTTTATCCACCACAGAATGTGGTGGATTTTATATAACTTCCACTATAAGTGGTATATATATATATTTTATTGATATGATATATATGTTTAATAATTCCTTCGGATATGGCCTAGTAGCCGGGATATAGATGGCCTAGTAGCCGGGCTTATGAATATAGTATCTAATCCACTATAAGTTGATAATATAAATATCTTAGGCCTAGTAGCCGGGATATATGATATATAATTATGAAGAGATTATATATATAATCACCACTTTAAGTGGTGGATATGTTATATCATTTTTAAAATATAATTTATTTATTTATAATTAAAAGTAATATATATGGTCTAATAACTGGATATATCCCGGCTACTAGGCCATATAAATATTAGATGAATATATATCACAATGTGGGATTAATCATCCCCTCCTCTATAAGAGGAGGGGATATGTATCTTTTCCTGAAGGGATTAGATTAATTATCCTTTATACCTATGGTGGATATAATTATTATATATTTATAACCTAGTAATATGGATTAATTTATAAAACATATTGATTATAATACTTAAGGAAAGATTATTTACTAATCCCGGCGTAGCCGGTTATATAAATAAAATAAGATAAAAGATATATTTATTCATTTACAATTATTTATTTGGTTAAATAAACTAAATCCCGGCTACGCCGGCCATAAATACCAGCAAAGAAGGAGTATTAAAACTTAATAAGAAATAAAATTCCCCTCCTCTGTAAGAGGAGGGGATAAATTACTCCATAATATGAATGACCGGCGTAGCCGGGTAATAATACTTTTTTATGATCTTATATCAACAATACAGGTGAATCATAATCCGAATGGAATAAAATACTTATAAAATAAATGGCCGGCGTAGCCGGGAATCATAATTTAGATAAGATAAAATATCCATAAAGTGAGTTAATCATTTTATTTAATAATCATATACTTCATAAAATAAATGGCCTATTAGCCGGGGAATAATACTTTTTAAAGATCATTTATTGTATAATGTGAAAGATAATAAACATATATAAAGTGTGTAAGATAATATATATTTATTATGGCCTAGTAGCCGGTATAAATAATGGGATTATATAGGAAAGGATGTATGGCTGAGTGGTTTAAAGCGTAATATTTGAGCTATTAAGACCTTAAAAGTCCACGTGTTCGAATCACGTTGCATCCGAAATGACTATGGCGAAATGGTATACGCGATTAGTTTAGGTCTAATTTATTTAAGGGTTCAAATCCCTTTAGTCATATAAAAAGAATAAAAAAAAATAAATAAAAATGACATTAATATATTTTTATATAACAATATTTACAAGTATAAGTAGTAGAATATTTAAAGGTATATCAAAAGAGATATATTTAATAATAAGTAGTTTAATAGCAATACCAACAATAATAGATTGAAAAGAAATAAATGTATATTATACAACAGATGGAATAGCAGATATATTAATATTATTAACAGCATATTTAATACCAATATCAATAATTTCAAATTGAAATAATATAAAATCTAATTTATATTATGAATTAATAATAAATTTAGGAATAATATTATTAATAAATTTTATTTGTCAAGATATGACATCATTTTATATATATTTTGAAGCATCTTTAGCTCCATTATTTATAATGATAAGTTTATATGGTGCTGCTAATAAAGATAAAGCAGCTGATTATATATTAATTTATACTTTATTTTCTTCTTTATTTATGTTATTAGCTATTGCTTTATATGAAATATTATTAGATAATACTGATTATCAAGCTACTAGTTTATTAGTTTTATCTATTGATTTACAATGTATTTTATTCTTAGCTATATCAATAGGTATAGCAGTAAAAACACCTTTATCACCTGTACATACATGATTACCTATAGTACATTCAGAATCACCATTAGCTGGATCTATATTATTAGCAGGTGTAATATTAAAATTAGCTGTATATGCAATAATAAGATTAATATTACCAACATTATCAGATGCTGCAATATTATATACACCTTTAATATATGTTTTATGTGTTATAACAATTATATATACATCAATAATAACATTAAGACAAACTGATTTAAAAGTAATAATAGCATATAGTTCAATATCACATATGGCAGTATGTATATTAGGTATATTTTCAAATAATTATATAGGAATAAATGGAAGTTTAATATTATCAATAGCTCATGGTTTTGTATCTCCAGGTTTATTTATAATTGTTGGAGGTATATTATATGATAGATATCATAATAGATTAATACAATATTATCAAGGATTATTATCTTATATGCCATTATTATCTGTTTATTTAATTATTTTAAGTTTTTGTAATACTGGTACTCCATTATCTATTAATTTTATAGGTGAAATGTTATCTATTTCTGGTGCTATTTCTTTATCTCCTATTTTAGGTGCTTTAGCTGCTTTATCTGTTCTTTTATCTGCTTCATATCAAATGAAAATAACTAATAGATTAACTGGTGGTATTAAAACTCCTTATATTAATTTAACTAAAGATTGTACTTTTAGAGAATCTATCTTAATGTTATTATTAATTATTCCTACTTTATATTTAGGTATATTCCCTAATGTTTTAATTGATTTCTTATGAGATTCTTATAAATTAGTTTATACTTTAATTTAATTCTTACCTCCTCCTTTTCTTTATTTATATAATATATTATTACCGATATATATTTTATCTTTTATACTCTTTATATGGCCGAGTGATATATATATTTAAAACATTTATTCATTTATATATATATTTATAAGTAATATGGTCTAGTAGCCGAGATATATTTACTTTAAATTTTAATTATATTATTTCTCTTTATAGTCAGCGTAGCCGGAATATATGGCCGGCGTAGCCGGGTAATATTACCTTAATTTTATTTTATTAATTTAAGTTATGGCCGGCGTAGCCGGGATATCTTTTATTTTATGTTTATTTAATATGGCTTAGTAGCCGGGTATATAAATGGCCGGCGTAGCCGGGATTTATTTATTTATACATATTTATTTTTATAATATCTTAATTTAATATGACCGGCGTACCCGGGATCTACTTACTTTACATATTCATAATATCATAATGTTATATGGCCTAGTAACCGGGATCTATATTATATATATATATTATACCCAATGTAATATGGCCTAGTAGCCGGGATCTATTTACTTTATATATTTATTATATTCTAATGTAATATTACCGGCGTAGCCGGGATTTACATACTTTATATGTTTATTATATTCCTTATAGAAATATGTTCAATTATAAAAGATAGATTAAATATATAATTTAAGAGTATAAGATATACATGGTTATAATATTCAGAATATTCTAAAGGGGAAAAGATCAACCCCAAAGGGGGTTGATTATATGTATAAATATATATATTTTTAAGTAGTCGGGATATATCTGTGTTATTAATTATTGATATCTATGGCCAAGTAGCCGGTATTTTAAAAATTAATGAGTTATTATATACATACTTTAAATTTTATGGCCTAGTAGCCGGATATATGGCCGGCTACGCCGGGTAAAAGATATGATCAATTATAATGGGTTCATTATATATTAGATATGATAAATCCTAATAGGTTCAATATAAATCACCCAGCCATATATATATATATAGTCTAGTAGCCGGGATATATAACTTTTATGAGGTTAAATATATATCAAAGGTAATATGACGAACATATATTATATATATATATATCCCTCCACCTTGGGTGGAGGGATATGATCAACCCGAAGGGGTATATTATAATTAATAGGAAAATATATATACTTTAAATGTACATAATATTCCTAATGATTTGATTTATTATAAAGTAGGTAAATTAACTACTACCTTCTGTAGATCAACATGTTTTATATATGACCCGGCAAAGCCGGGGAATGAAATTATTGAAATCCCCGCTACTAGGCCATATTATAAATTTTATTTTATGCCCGGCGTAGCCGGGACATTATTTTAAATGGAATAAGATTAATAAGCATTGTATCTTACATATATCATTAAATATATATGAGCTAGTAATCAGAATAAATATATGGCCGGCTACGCCGGGTTATATATGCCCGGCTACGCCGGGAAAGAGATAAAAAGGTTAAATATAAACTTAAATAAGATATAATAAATAAGTATAAGTAAAGTAGGTAGATAATATTGTAAAGGGAAAAGATCTACTCCCTTCGGGGTTAATTATCTCCCACCACCGAAGGTGGTGGTTATTATATATCTCTCCCTTAGAGAAAAGTTTATGATATATGGCCTAGTAGCCGGGTAAATTCTAATTACTATACTTTATATATATATATGTTTTATATTTTAATAATATTTTCAAAGAAATAAGATTAACATACATTATATATATCTAATATATACCTAAAGTAATATGATAAATCCATAAGAGGATTCATTATATACTCTAAAAGATATTATCAACCCCTCCTTTAGGGAGGGGTTAATTATATTTATAATATTATATGGCCGGCTACGCCGGATAAATCTATTCAAATATATGTTCAATCAATAAAACTAATTAATTATATGATTTTACATTAGGAGATGATCAACCCTTTCGGGTAAATTATCTATAACCAACTAACATAGTTAAGATAATAGTAAGATATTTAATTAAAAAGAAAATATATAAATAGTATAAAAGTGGAAGAAAAGAGAAATATAAAATAAAAATAAAAGGTAAAGAAGTAAAAAAAAGGAAAATAAAGGAAAAATAAGTATAAAAAAAGATAAAAATAAAAACAAATGACAAAACAAATGAGTTATGTAACTCGTTGATTATATAGTACATCACATAAAGACATAGGAATATTATATATAGGATATGGTTTAATATCAGCAATGGTAGCAACAGGAATGTCAGTAATAATACGTTTAGAATTATCAGGACCTAACCCTCAATTTTTAGGAGGAAATAATCAAGTATTTAATGGTGCGCCGTCTAATTATATTAGTTCGCCGCTAGAATCTCAAGTTGAGATAATTATTCTAGTCGTAATCATATTGACCTTATTCTTAATTAAAGATATAAGTTGCGTAAAGCATTTCACCAACCGAAATGGGGCCAACCCTGCCGGGAAAATAGCATGTGAAAAAACGGGGAGCATTAAATTCTCCGGAGCTACGCTTTATATGGCTAAGTTAATGAATCCCTTAGAAAGTTGTTGTAGGGTTTGACTTCCCTATTCTCACTTGGAGAAGAATCATCCACATCCAGAGTTTTACGTTGAGACTTCGGATGAGTCAGTATTGGATGATACAGCCTTAAGTAAAGGATCGCAACCGGGAGGCCTAAGTAAAGCAAGCGGACAATATAAGAATTCGGGATTGCCTGAAATATGAAAGTATGGAGGCAACGGAACATTCGTAGTAGCCTCTCTTCAACAGAAGAGATATCTTAGTAATAATACTAGGATTTTAGCGAAGGGATGCAGGGAAGACACTTCTGAGGAAACTATTCCTGCGGGAATATTGAAATTAGAAAATTTAACACAATGCAATCTTGATAACCGTGATTTAGTAAATAGAGATATTATGTCAATTGTAAAAGATATAGACATACTTAAAATAGCATATAGTAAGATTAAATCCAACCCAGGGAATATGACCAAAGGTACTAATAATGAAACTTTGCATGGTGTGAATAACAAGTATTTCGAAAAGTTATCTAAAGCTTTAGGTAATGGTAATTTCAAATTTGAACCTACTAGAAGAATTGAAATCCCTAAATCTAAAGGAGGTACTAGACCTCTTAGTATAGGTTCCCCAAGGGAAAAAATAGTGCACGAAGCTATACATTTAGTTTTAAATGCTATTTTTGATACCAAAATGAGTAACAAATCGTTTGGTTTTAGACCAAATAAGAGTTGCTTAGATGCAATATGATATGTAAGAAATAATTTTCCTTCTGTTAATTGATATATAGAACTAGATATAAAAAAGTGTTTTGATAGTATCCCTCACGATATTATCATAAGACAATTATCTAAGAAAATAGATGATCCAGCATTTATTAGCTTAATTTATAAGATATTAAGAGCTGGATATAAGATTAACGGTACATTTTATAATACATCAGTTGGTACACCCCAAGGAGCTATAATTAGTCCTATATTATCAAATATAGTTTTAGATCAATTAGATACATTCCTAGAAGATCTTTGTGGGGAATTCAATATTGGAGTCCGTAGAAAGATTAACCAGGAATATAAAAATTTATCTAATAGCATTAACGCTACCAATCTTCTTTCAAATAGGAAGAAGCTAAGAGCAACAATATTGACTCATAAATTTAGAGCTTTTATTTGTAATGACCCTAATTATAAACGTATGCACTTTGTAAGATATGCAGATGACGTACTTATTGGTATTATTGGTTCTCGTAATGATTGTTTAGAAATTAAAAAACGTATAAGTGATTTCTTAGAAACTTTAGGTCTAAAAATGAATGAAGAGAAAACATTAATAACTCATGCAAGTAAAGATTATGCAAAATTCTTAGGATATAATATATCAGTGACGAATTATAAAAAGCGTCCAATTATCAAGAAAACAACCTTTGGAAAAACATATCCCTCTTTATCTATTTCAAGACCTATCATTAATGCTCCTATTAAAGAAATTGTTCTTAAATTAAAGGACAAAGGTTTCTGTAAGTACGGAATGAAAGGAGTACCAACTAGTTCAGGTAGGTACATACATGAAGAAGATAGAACTATCATCTTTATATATATCAAACTTGCTAGAGGTATTCTTGGTTATTATAAAATGGCCACAAATTACACTAAACTTAGAAATAGATTATTTTATATTCTATATTATTCGTGTGTACTTTCACTAGCCAGAAAACATAAACTTAAAACTATGAAGAAGACCATAAAAAAATATGGACCAAAACTTACGGTGTGAAAAACATTAAAGAATGGTAAAAGAGTTATAGATATTCAATTCACTAAGGAAACTTTTGAGTCAAATATAAAAAGAATAAAAAGTCATAAAGACTTCTTGTTCTCTAAAACTTCCAATATTGATAATCCATTAGATTGAATAGATAAAGCGGCTTATATGTTACCTAGAGCTAAAAAACTACTAGATGCTAATTGCATAGTTTGTAATTCTGATATTGACGTAGAAGTTCATCATATACGGAAATTGGAAGGTATTAATAGTTTAGATTATATTACCAGCCGTCAAGTTAAGATGAACAGAAAACAGATACCGTTATGCAAATTATGTCATATTAAGCATCATCAAGGAAGGGCACTTAATTGAAAAAAAGGCCCAGGTATTTAGCATTGTTTTAATGTCAACCTGGAAAGCCGTATGATGGGAAACTATCACGTACGGTTTGGAGAGGGCTTTAAGTTATGTAAAAGGAACTTTCTGCTACTCTACTTTTAGTAACAGGACATGCAATAGGAATGATATTCTTATTTGTAATGCCTGTATTAATAGGTGGATTTGGTAATTATTTCTTACCTATTATGATTGGTGCTGTAGATATGGCTTTTGCAAGATTAAATAACATTAGTTTTTGATGTTTACCTCCTGCATTAGTTTGTATTATTGCTTCTGTATTAATAGAACAAGGAGCAGGAACAGGATGAACGGTAGGTAATAAGCCGTATACCCATTATATGGGTCAAATATCATTAAATGCATGGAAGACCTTATTTAATAATCCCTATAACTATAAAGAGTGAATAGGAAATATTATTTCAACCTTTTGAAATCCCGGCTACACCGGTAATAAAAATTATTATTTTGAAAAGATAATTAACGGTTGATCATCACTCTTCAAGGAGATTATTAAATGATTTATAAAGTACTCGTATTTAATTACAGTAATAATCTTTATAATAGGTTTATATGCCTGTATATATATCCCGGCTACACGGGCCATAAAAATTATTTTTATTCCATTCCCGGCTATGCCGGCCATGTCGAATAATATAAAATATATACATCAGAGACTATACATGATAATAAATAAGATTCTATGTTTAATTTTATTAAATTATTCTTACTTTATAAAAAATATAAATATATGCTCGACTACGTTCGATATAAATAAAAATATATATTTCGATTTATTAGATTATATAATATATTATATAGGATATAATTTAATGATTTTATATCTTTTATCTCCTTTATATAGAGTTAATAATAATGTACAATCCTATTACCATATTTTTATAGGAAAATATATACAAGGTACATTAACCCTGTGTAACGGGTTGATAAACTACCCTTCCCATCGGAGAGGAATTTCATTATATCCCGGCTACGCCGGCCATAAAATAAATATAAGAGAAAAATCAAATATAACAAGAAATAAAAATTCCGGCCATATAAATCTTAAAGAATGATTAGTAGGATTTACAGATGGAGATGGTACATTTAACATTTATTTTCCATTAAATAGGGATAGTACTATGTTTATATTTAAATTAAGTCAAAGTAAATATAATGAACAAATATTATATAAAATTAAATCAGAATTAGGTGTAGGTAGAATATCAAAAGATAAAACTATGTCTAATTATGTAATAACATCAACAAAAGATTTAATAAATATAATTATACCTATATTTGATAAATATCCATTATTAACATCAAAATATTTTAATTATGAAATATTTAGAGATTCATTATTTATATATAATAGAAAAGATTTAACAACTATTGAAAAAACTAATCTTATAAAAGAAATTAAAAAACGTGAAATGAAATTAAATTATTTATCTCCTGCATGAGATAAAATAAATAAAGATATATATATAAATACTGGAGAAGGTAATCAATTAAATCCTTATTTAGAAGATAAAATATCTCTTAAAGAAATAACACCAATAATGTCTAAAAGTTGATTAACAGGTTTTATTGAAGCTGAAGGTAGTTTTTATTTAGTTTCTAAATCTAATATAAGAATAGTTCATGGTTTTGGAATAACTCAAAAATTAGATCCTATAATTTTATATTCTATTAAACTTATATTTAATATAACTAGTTTAATTAAATTTAAAACAACAAAAAATAAAAACTCTTATTATTCATTAGATACTACATCTAAAACAAGTATAGAAAAAATAATTAATTATTTTATAACTAAAGATCATACTATAATATTTTTAGGTGTAAAAAATTTAGAATTTTCTATATGAAAAAAAAGTTATTTAAATAATAATAAAAATTATAATATGTTAAAAGATATAAGAGATTTCATTAGAAAATTAAAAATTAAACATAAATCTTAATTAATAAGACATAGTCCGAACAATATAGTAATATATTGAAATAATAATCTATCTCATCTTTGATGAGATTAATCATCCGAAGGGATAATCTATATTACCCCCGGTGATATATATCATCCCCTCTCCCCCTCCGGGGGATAATCTATATTCTTATATAGTAGATTATTATAAACAAAATTGTTATCCACCTTTATCATCTATTAATGCTCATTCTGGTCCTAGTGTTGATTTAGCTATATTTGCTTTACATTTAACTAGTATATCTAGTTTATTAGGTGCTATAAACTTTATAGTAACATTCTTAAATATGCGTACTATTGGTTTACATATGGTAAATGCTCCATTATTTGTTTGAGCTATATTCTTTACAGCTATATTATTACTATTATCTTTACCTGTATTAACAGCTGGAGTTACATTATTATTAATGGATAGAAACTTTAATACTGGTTTCTATGAAGTAGCTGCTGGAGGAGATCCTGTATTATATCAACACCTTTTCTGATTCTTTGGTCAAGGATGGCCCTTAATAAATTTATCACCACTTTCTGTGGTTATATTATTTATCATTCTAAAAGATTAATAAATTTATCACCACTTTCTGTGATTATATTATTTATCATTCTAAAAGATTAATAAATTTATCACCATTTTCTGTGGTTATATTATTTATTATTCCAAAAGATTAATAAATTTATTTTTATAGATATATTTTATTTTGCAACAAACTATATGCGGGAAAGTAATATTTTATATTTTAATTACTTTATATATATATCATTAAAGTAAAATTTTTATTATTTTATTATAATCCGCAAGTAACCAAATCATTTAATTTGAGAGTAGGAACTTCAGAGACCATACGTTTGTTATATAATATTAAATTATATATATTTTCCTTATATTTCACCCCCCCCCCCTTTTATATATTTATATCTTTCTATTTTTAATAGAAGGTAATGATTAATTACTCATAAGTGTTATCAATTATTATCTATAATTATTATTAACCTTTTCAATGCAAGGTATGTTATTTTTAATATAGTCAAATTAAGATAAGGTTATAAATATATAACTCGGTCATATAAATTAATTAATAAATTACTTTTAATAAAAGTTACCACCACATTTAATGGTGGATATGATTTATTCACTATAAAGGTTAATAAATTTAATAAATCCCGGCGTAGCCGGCTATATTAAAATACGTAAACTTAATATATTCCCGGCTACGCCGGGCATAAAATTATATAAATATCCCCCTTCCGGGAAATGATTAATACCCCCCCAACCCCTATGGGTTGGGTTATAAATTATATAATAATTATATGACTGGGTTATTTTTAATATACTTATATATAATAATATTTAATTTAATAGTTTTATGTTTATAGTAATTTATTTATTATATTAATACCGGCGTAGCCGGGATATAATACTTTATTTATATCTTAAAAATACTTTATATATTAAAGTAATATATATATTGAGATAAGATATATATAGCCGGGTAATATTCAATAATAATTAAAAGTAAATTTATTTATCCCGGCTATGCCGGCCATATAAGAAATATAAGTGGATAAAAAACTAAATGACTAAAATTAGATAAATATCCAATGAATAACCTATTCCATTAAAGGAGGAATGTGGGAAAAATAAATATTAAAATTAAAAATATCAATTATATTCCCGGCTACGCCGGCAATAATAAAAATATAAAATGATATATAATAGATATAAGGAAAGTATATATAGCCGGTTACCCCGGGATATAAATGTTATATTATATAAAGAGATGGTCCAATGCATCCAGAGGTTTATATAATAATTATACCTGGTTTTGGTATAATATCACATATAGTATCAACATATAGTAAAAAACCTATATTTGGAGAAATTGGTATGTTATATGCTATGGGATCTATTGGTTTATTAGGATTCTTAGTATGAAGTCATCATATGTATGTAGTAGGTTTAGATATAGATTCTAGAGCTTACTTTACTAGTGCTACTATGGTTATTGCTGTACCTACAGGTATAAAAATATTTAGTTGAATAGCTACTATATATGGTGGAGAATTAAGATTAGCTGTACCTATGTTATTTGCTTTAGGTTTCTTATTCTTATTTACTATAGGAGGATTAACAGGAGTATTATTATCAAATGCATCTATTGATGTAGCATTCCATGATACTTATTACGTAGTTGGTCATTTTCATTACGTATTATCTATGGGTGCATTATTTAGTTTAGTTGGTGGATATTATTATTGAGGTCCTTCAATGTTTGGATTAAATTATAATAAAGTATGAGCAGAAATACATTTCTGATTATTATTTATCTCAGTTAATATTATATTCTTACCAATGCACTTCTTAGGTTAATTTAGGCCTAAGTAAAAACTCACTATATGCTGGAACATCTTAATTCTATTTTTACTATTATATAGCCGACGTTGCCGGGATTTATATATACTATGTCAGTAAAATATACATTATAGACAATCAGCAGGAAACTTATATAATCTTAATTTGTTAATATTATAAGGATCCTCAGAGACTATACGTGAGAGTTAATATTATAGTTATATCTACTTTAAATAATATTATCAAGATATAGTCCTTTTTAATATAAATATTAATAATTATATATATTATCCTATTTTGAAATGATTTATCATATCCACCACTTTCAGTGGTGGATATATATATATTTATATCGCCCGGCGTAGCCGGGAAATAATAATAATATCATATTTATATGTAATATATATATAATAATATATATATTTATATATGGCCCGGCGTAGCCGGGGTATAATAATATCATATTTATAAGTAATATATATATATAATAAAATATATATATGGTCTAGTAGCCGGGTATATAGCCGGGATAAAAATTAAATATCAGTTTTATAATTAATTATGAGTTATATTTATAATATAATAAAATAATTATTTGACTACTAGACTATATAAAAACTTAATAAAGATATAAATATATGACCGAGATATATGGCCTAGTAGCCAGGAAATATCGATTAAATAAATAAAAAAAAAATATTAAAATATATCTCAGCTTCGCTGAGATTAATAATCCCCCCCCCCCCCTCCTCTTACAGAGGAGGGGGAATATAATTTATTTACCTCCGAAGGAGGGTTATTAATCATCCCCTGGATGGATATATTTATTAATATATATTTAATAACTATATATGGCTTAGTAGCCGGAATATATAATATAATAATATATATTTATTATTTTCCTATTATGTTGGTAATATATGATTAATATTTTCTAATCATAGGTTATAATATTTATTTAAATAAATGATTAAGTTATTATTTTAATAAAAATAATCATATTAAATATATTAGATATATAATTAAAATGGCCTAGTAGCCGGAATAAAATATATATATATAAATTTTATACTTACAATAAATGAGATTATATATATATGGCCGGAATTATATAATATTAAATATTATAGTTGGTATAAATATAATATAAGGTCAAGTAATGGATATATAAAATATTAAAGCTAAATGGAATGCCACGTCGTATACCACAATACCCAGATGCTTTTGTAGGATGAAATTATATTAGTAGTATTGGTTCAGCTATATCTGTTATTTCAGTTATTGTAGGATTAAAAAGTGTTGAAATACAATTAAATAATGGATTAAACGAACAAGAAGAAATACAAATAGCACCTGATTTCTTAGAATCTAACTTAACTAGATCAATAAGAAATTCAGATATAGAATTAATTTTAGCTAGACCTGCAGAGTATCATACTTTCCATGAATTACCTGTATTAACTTCACCTAAATAAATAAATATAAATTAATATATTATCAGTTTTATATTTATTTTATCCTTTTTTATTGGTTATTTATTCATTTATTAATAAACTACTATGCAATTTATAATAATATTTATTATATGGTCTAATAGTTGGGATTTTTAATTAAGATGTTATACCCACTTTGTTGGGTATTTTATACCCACCTCTTAAAGAGGTGGGGTTTATTTTCTATATTTTTTATTCTCTTTATCTATATTTATTAGTTTTTTTACCTTCTTTTATAATTATTTAATTATTTATATGGCCTAATAGCCGGCTTTATTTAATCCCCCCCCCTTCCTTTTTAAATGGTTTATTTTTTTTTACTATATGGCAATTTGATAAATAATTACTCATACCTTAAGTTTTAAATAATATAACATTTTTTGTATGTTAATAATTATCAAAGGGGTGATTATAAATCTGTTTTATAGATGGCCCGGCAAAGCCGGGAATAAGAGATATTTATATATTTTTGTATATAAATATTTATATCTTTATTATGTTAATTATATTTTAATTTATTTTAATAATAGTAAATATATAAGGAAAGATATATATATATAAATAAAAGGATAAATATATTATTTAAAATAGAGAAGGTATAAATAACACAAATGACTAAAGGAGGAGTGAGTAGTAAATTAAATAAACTTATAAATAAGAGATAAAAAAAGAAAAAAAATAAAAAAGTATGTTAGCAATATTAACAACATTAATAACATTTTATATAAGTCAAAATAATATAATAACATTATTAATAGCAATAGAGATATTATTATTAACAATAACAGTAAAGATATTATATGTAGGAAATTATATAAATGATATAGAAGGAACAATATTTGGATTATTTATAATAATATTAGCAGGAGCAGAATCAGCAATAGGGTTAAGTTTATTAGTTTCATATTATAGATTGAGAGGAAAAGTAACAAATATATTATAATGTTTAATTATTTATTTTATATTTATGAAGAATCAGTATTAATTAATATATGTAATTGATTTACTATTGGTTCTTTAAAAGTTGATTATGCTTTATTATTAGATTCTTTATCAATGACTGTTATGGTACCTGTAGGTATTGTTACTATGGCTGTTTTATTTTATGCTATAGATTATATGAGATTTGATCCTAATAGAAATCGTTTCTATGTAATTTTAAGTATTTTTGCTATTTTTATGACTATTTTAATTGTTAGTAGTAATTATATTATGATGTTTATTGGTTGAGAATTTGTTGGAGTTATTTCTTATTTATTAATTTCTTTTTGAAATACACGTATTGCAGCTATGAAATCTGCTTTATCTGCTATTTTAATTAATAGAATGGGTGATGCTTTATTTGTTATATTTATTGGTACTATTATTACTTTATTTAATTCTGTTGATTTTTTAACTATTGAATTATTAACTCCTCATATTAATACAACTATATTAAATTTATTAGCTATTATGTTATTAATTGCTGCTACTGCTAAATCTGCTCAATTAGGTTTACATTCTTGATTATTATTAGCTATGGAGGGTAAAGAAAAATACAACTTTAATAATCAATTATTTAAATCTAATTATCATATTTCCTTATTAAACAAGAAGAGATATAATAATAAAAATTATACTAATAATATTACTCCTTCATTAAATGAAATAGATAATGATGTTAATATATATAAAATATATGTATATGATATATTATAAGATAAATATAAAGAAAATGAATATGAGTCAATAACAAAAGCATCAAATATTCTTCATATATCTAGATCAACAATAACAAAATATTTACCCGGCGTAGCCGGCCATAAATATAAAGTGGATAAATCTATTGATAAGGAAATTAAGGTATTTAAATCTCAATATATATTTTCAACTTATTCCTTAGATAAAGAAGTTATAAATAGTTATAATTTAATAACATCTGAAATAAAAGAAATAATAAATGGATTTTTATTAGGAGATGGTCATTTATCTACACCTATAAGTAATAAAGCTAATAGTAGATTAGAATTTACTTATTCAATAATAAATTTATAATATATAAATCATATTAAATATAAAGTATTAAATACTTTATGTAAAGAAACTAAACCTACACCTTGACCAAAAGACAATCCTACTCAATTTTGAATTGCTACTAAAGTTAATCCTTATTTTACTAAAATATATAAATTATGATATTATAAGGATAATAATAATATTAAAATAAAAAGATTACCATATAATTTAGAAAATAATTTTATTAATAAAACATTAGCTTATTGATTTATGGATGATGGATATCTAGAAAAAGATAGTAATACTTATTATTTATGTACTGATAATTTTACCTTAAAAGAAGTACATAAATTAATTAATTTATTAAAATTAAAATTTAATATAATTTCAACTATAAAAAATCGTAAAATTTATAATCCCGGCTACGCCGGCCATAAAACATATAGAATACGTATATCTAAAAAAGTTCATTATTATTTAAATCATTAATAATTAATGATATAATACCATCTATGAGATATAAAATTAAATAATAATAATAATGACCTCCTTTGGAGGTTATATATCTTATGTAATAAAGATAATATAATTAACAGGTTTCGGCCCTCCTAAAATTACACTATATGCTGGAAACTCTTAAAGTTTTATACATAATAAATGCCGGCTATTGGCCGGGATATATCCCAAGGGTAATAAATTATGAAAAAGATAAAAATATATAGATAATCAGCAGGAAACTTATATAAATTAATTATAAATATAATTATATTTATAAATTATTTGTTTATGAATAAATATAAGGATCCTCAGAGACTATATCGTGTAAAATTTATTTACAAAAATTCCCCGCGAAGCGGGCATAAATACTGGCCATTGGTCAGGATTGGAAATAAATTAAGAAATAGTCCACCTTATTATGAAAGTAATAAGATTTATTTGCCAACACCTGTAAGTTCATTATTACATGCAGCAACAATGGTATGTAGTGGAGTATTTGTATTAGTTAGATCATCATATATATTAGAATATACACCATCAATATTATTAACAATATTATGATTAGGAGGATTAACAACATTAATAAGTGGGTTAATAGCAGTAGTATCAAATGATATAAAAAGAGTAATAGCATTATCAACAATGAGTCAATTATCAATAATGATGTTAGCAATAGGATCAAGTGCATATGATTTAGCAATATATCATTTATATTGTCATGCATTTTTCAAAGCTTTATTATTTATGGCAGCTGGATCAATAATACATAGTTATATGTCAGAAACACAAGATATGCGTAAATATGGAGGATTAATTAATTATTTACCTTATAGTTATGTAAATATGTTAATAGCTTCATTATCATTAATGGCAATACCTGGTTTAACAGGATATTATTCTAAAGATATAATAATAGAAAGTTTATATGGAACATATACAATAAGTGGATATATATTATACTTTATAGCTACAGCATCAGCAACATTAACAGCAATATATTCATTAAGAGTATTATATTTAACATTTTATAATAATCCTAGATCAAATAAATATACATATACATTTATACATGAAAGTAATTATATGGCAATACCTATGACATTTTTAGCAATATATAGTATATTTATAGGATATTATAGAGATAATGTTATATTTCATTTAAATATAGGTTTACCACATACAAATACATTTATAGAAACAGAAATGACAATACCTTTATTATTTAAATTTTTACCTATGATTTTAGGTTTATCTTTATCTTTATCTTTAGTTTTAATTTATGAATATTTTTATTCTTTATTTATTTCTTCTAAATTTAATTCTATTTATAATTACTTTAATCAACGTATTTATTACGATCAATTATTAAATAATTTAATTATTAGACCTGTTTTAGTTTTAGGTGGTAAAATGAATGAATATATTGATAATGGTTTATTAAGAGTTTTAGGTAGTACTGGTGTTAGTAGATTAATTTCTAATTTTCCTTTAATTATTATCTTTAATATTATCTTTATTAATATTATCTTTATTTTACCTTTTTAGGGTTTGTTTATTTATCTTCATTTATTCATTTATTTTCTTTTTTATTTTATAGCCTAGTAGCCGGGTTTATCCCTTTTTTTAAGTGATATTTCCTGGATTATTATTTATTCTTTCATCTTTATTTTATTAATAATAATTATGGCTTAGTAACCGGGATTTAAATGTAATTTAATTCTCTTTTTATTTATAACTATAATACACTTAAAGGGTTTAATTCTTATTCTTTTAATTAATCTTATTTACTAATTATTTAGAACTCTTTATAATTTATCATACAATTTGTTTTTAATCATAATTCACCTATACAAATCATTTATTATATATATATATTTATATATATATAAAGTGTTATATTCCTATTAAGGTAATATTTCCCGGCCATATAAAAGATAAATAACCCGGCTACGCCGGGATTATAATAATAAATCATATCTACCACTGTGGATTTATATTAAACCTTTTATGAATATAAAAGATATATAATTTCCACAATATATGTAAAATATATCCCGGCAATGCCGGGCATCTATAAAAGATAAAGATATAATCCCACCCACCCTATGGGTGGGTGGGATGATTAATCATATTCATAACCCGGTCATATATATTATCTACTTTCAGTTAATTATTTATCATATCCATCACTGTAAGTAGTTGATATATTTATATTTATCTTATTCCTTTCGTTATTATATATCATATATGGCCTAGTAGCCGGGTTATATTTATATTTACCATTATTAGTGGTAGATATATCATATTCATAAGATATATAAATTATACCTACAGAATGATATGACATATCCACCACTTACAGTGGTGGATATATATATATTATCAATTATCTGTAAAAAATATATTATAGATAAAATAATTTATTAATTTACAGTGTATTATATATCATAAATAACCTGATCATATAGATATATTTACCACTTACTGTGAAAGATATATAAAATCCACCACATTCTGTGGTGGATAAATAAATAATTTCTATGAGAATTATATCTCATATCCACCACTGTAAGTGGTGGATATAAATATTATCAATTTACAGTATATGATTTATCATATATAAAAAAAAATAGATATATATAAATCCCGGCTACTAGGCCATATATTCGAAATTATATTTCCCGGCTACGCCGGCCATATATATATCCCGGCCATATATATAAATTATACTTATCGGAAAGATATCACATATCCACCACATTCTGTGGTGGATAATTATATTATACCTTTTAATATTATAAATCATATATAAAGGATTTATATATTAGAAATATTTATTTACTTTTTTAATATTTACCCGGCTACGCCGGCCATAAATAAATATTATTAAGTTTAGATAATAATCTATTACATTAGGTAAATAAATCTTAATTACATGTTATTCAACCCATATCACAAGGTTAATTTATTAAAAATGTTAATCATATCCACCACCTTTAAAGGTGGTGGTATTTATCTATCCGAAGGGGTTAATCATTTCCTCTACCCTTCTCTTTTAAAGTGAGATAAGATAATTTATTCATATATGGCCGGCATAGCCGGGTATATAAATGTAATAATATAAAGATGAAATAAAATAAATATTTAATTATGGACGAAAGGTGAAGAACATAATTTATTAAAGTATGTATAAATATGACCGGCATAGCCGGGATTTATTAAAGATTATTTATGTATAAATAACTTAGAATTTAATATAATTATTATATTGATAACACTAATAATATAAATATATGTATAATAATATGATTTAAAATATAAATTAATACTATTAAAGTAATATATAAGAAATATTTCCCGGCTACGCCGGCCATATATAAGAAGGAAGTATTTATTATACTTTAAAGATAATAAAAATATATAAAAAATTAATAATAATTATTATCCAAAAGATGATAAATCCCGGCTATTTACCCGGCGTAGCCGGCCATATAAAATATTTATTCTATTGGGATTCGAACCCAAATAATTACTTTAGAAGAGTAATGTTCTAACCATTAAACTATAGAATAAGATTATTAATACCTCTTTATAAAGAAGGATTTTAAATAAATATATAACCTTACCTATATTTAAAAGGTAAGATTAAAAAAAATAAAATACCGATAATATCGGTTTAATAAAAAAGTAAAAAAAAAAATAAAAAAAATAAAATGACATATAGAAAAACGAATCCATATTTATCATTAGTAAATAGTTATTTAATAGATAGTCCACAACCATCATCAATAAATTATTGATGGAATTTAGGTTCATTATTAGGATTATGTTTAGTAATACAAATAGCTAGTGGAATATTTTTAGCAATGCATTATTCAAGTAATATAGAATTAGCATTTAATTCAGTAGAACATATTATGCGTGATGTTAATGCTGGATGATTAATAAGATATATACATGCAAATGGAGCTTCATTCTTTTTTATATGTTTATATTTACATATAGCAAAAGCATTATATTATGGAAGTTATAAATCACCAAGAGTTACAGTTTGATCTATAGGAGTAATAATATTTATATTAACAATAGCAACAGCATTTATGGGTTATTGTTTAGTATATGGACAAATGTCACACTGAGGTAACTTTTTTGCCTTAAATGTTATTATATTTAATTTTATTTTAATATTTAAATTTATTAAACAAAGAAATATATATAATGGAGATACTTTATGAATAGGTAATTTAAAAATTATAATAAATAATTGTATTAAACGTTCAGATGTTATTAATTTTAATAAACCTTTAGATAAAGAAATAATAGAAATAATATATGGTTCTTTATTAGGTGATGGTTATGCAGAAAAACGTAAAAATGGTAAAGGTACTAGAATATTATTTTATCAAGAAAGTAGTCATACTGAATATTTATTATATTTACATAGATTAATTGCTAATTTAGGTTATTGTAATACTAATATACCTAAAATACAAACTAAAATAGGTAATAAAGGTAAAATAAGAAAAATAATTAGATTTAGTACTTGAACTTATAATCAATTTAATATAATACATAATAATTGATATAAATCTAGTATAAAAGGAAAATATATAAAAATATTACCTAAAAATATTTATAATTATTTATCACCTATAGCTTTAGCTATTTGAATTATGGATGATGGAATTAAATTAGGTAAAGGTTTAAAATTATGTACTAATAATTTTACTTTTAATGAAGTAGAACAATTAATTAATATATTATATATTAAATATAATATTAAATCAACTATACATAAAACAGGTACAATAAATCAATATAATATTTATATTTTATCTAATTCTATGCCAATTTTAATTAATTTAGTTAAACCATATATTATACCATCCATGAAATATAAATTTGGAAATTATTTATAATTCTTTATGGCCGGCGTAGCCGGAATAAAATATAATTAAATATAATAATATAGTATTATATAAAAATTTATGTAATATATAATTAAAAATAAATTAAATCTGATAATTTCAGATTATTTATATAATGCAACATTATTGAAAACGGGTCAAAATTATATGTTAAGTAACAAGACCGTGGGTAAATTATATTATCCCTACAGAGTGGTTCAATAATGGGTGTCTGAAATGATGCTTAATGTGCACTCGGAAATAATTAAAATTATATTTAATTATTTACCCTGAATAATATGATTAATCAATTTATATTACAAATTTATTATGAGATTTATCACCATTAACATGCAATACATGTTTATCATATACCTTTAGGTATATAATGATGGTTCATCATTAACCAGGGTATATTATTATTATATTTCAGAATATAAGGCCGGCGTAGCCGGGAATATAATTTATACCCCTACAGGGGGTATTAATCGCCATTTATTCCTTTTCTAAGGGGGAGGGGATATTTATCTGAAATATCTTTTAATAAATGACCGGCGTAGCCGGGAAATATTATTTTACACAAGGCTTATTATACAATATTGATCTGGCTTAGCTTTGTCATAGAATTTAATACAGGCAATGCCGGTTATAAATCTAATTTTCTTTTATTTTTAAGAAAATATATTGTCTTTTAAAGGTAAATTTATTAATTCTTTCAAGATATAATTTTTTGATTGATTAATTTTCTCATTAATTAAGTGAGAAATATTTATATAATAAGTACAGGGTATAGTTTATGTTAACAAAAATATTATCTTTTTTTTTATATAGCTATTATTTAAATAAACATAAATATAGCCGGGAAATATAATCAGTGTAATCTATATAAAAAAAAGGAGATATAACGAGAATATTTTAATATAAAACCAATATAATTGGAAATATTGAATAAACTATATTATTATTTTGGCAACAGTTATTACTAATTTATTATCTGCTATACCATTTATAGGTGGAGATATTGTTCCCTTTATTTGAGGAGGTTTCTCAGTATCAAATCCAACAATACAAAGATTTTTTGCATTACATTTCTTATTACCATTTATATTAGCTGCATTAGTAGTTATGCATTTTATAGCATTACATGTACATGGTTCATCAAATCCAGTAGGAATATCAGGAAATATAGATAGAATACCAATGCATAGTTATTTTTTATTTAAAGATTTAATAACAGTATTTGTATTTATATTTATATTTAGTTTATTTGTATTCTTTTCACCTAATACATTAGGACATTCAGATAATTATATACCTGGTAATCCAATGGTTACACCTGCATCAATTGTACCAGAATGATATTTATTACCATTTTATGCTATATTAAGATCAATACCTGATAAATTAGGTGGAGTTATAGCTATGTTTGCTGCATTATTAATATTATTAATATTACCTATTACAGATAGATCAGTTATTAGAGGTAACTCATTTAAAGTTTTATCTAAATTCTCTTTCTATTTATTTGTATTTAATTTTATTTTATTAGGTAATTTAGGTCAAATGCATGTTGAAGTTCCTTATATATTCTTAGGTCAAGTTTTAACTATTTATTATTTCTCTTACTTTATTATTATTGTTCCTATTATCTCTTCTATTGAAAATATATTATTCTATTTAGGTAATAAATAAATTTATTTTTTTTTATTCCTACTTTATATAATTAAAAATAAATTTAAATAGGTAAAATAAATATTTAATCCCTTCGAAATAGATAATAACCCTCCACCTTTGGTGGAGGGATTTAATTAATAGAAGGTATAATATCCTTCCACCTTTGGTGGAGGGTTTTAATTAATAAAGATTATTATAAAAGATAATGAGATAATATAATATGCCGGCGTAGCCGGGAAATTTGACCTGGCTAAATATGCCAAATAATTATTCATTTATTTCCCAATTAACCCATCAATGTTAATCATTTTATTTAGATATATATTAAACCATAAAATTTTATCATATCATTAAGGATATATCTTTAACTATCAAGATTACTCATATGGCCGGCTACGCCGGGATTTGTTGATATAATTAATCATTGGTATTGATCATATTATTATGATAAATATGGCCGGCGTAGCCGGGAGATACTATCTGGATTGATTATATTATAGCCGGCGTAGCCGGGATAAATAATGTACTATCATGGTTGATTATATGGCCGGCTACGCCGGGATAAGTCTATATAATTATCGTAGGTTAATCATATGGCCGGCTACGCCGGGATTTAAGGATATATTTAATTATAAGGATTGATTAAAAGGTCAGCATAGCCGGGATTTGTATATATAATTAAATATAAGAGTTAATAATAATTTTTAAGGATAAAATAAAAAATATAAGTAAGCAGTATAATGTAATGGTAACATATAAGGCTCATAACTTTATTATGATAGTTCAAATCTATCTACTGCATAAGAAAAAAGAATGAATTATAGCTCAATGGTAGAGCATTCCACTCATAATGGATGTATCTCAGTTCAATTCTGAGTAATTCAAGAAAAATAAAAATAAAATAAAATAAAAGAACATGATGTTGGTTCAGATTAAATGCTATGTAGAGACATAACACATGCAAGTTAAATTAAATTTAGCGTACAGGTGAGTAAATAAGGAAATAAAAATCCTTAATCAGATGTAGGTAATAGAAGAAATTCTAGCCATAGAACTGAAACCGATAATGAGAGTTAGAACGGTCACATTAATAGAAACCTTTATAAAAAAAATAAAGTCCTATATTAACTTTTATATAAAGCAGCAGTGAGGAATATTTGACAATGGTCTAACGACTGATCGAGTTATCTACGAGGAGGAAATTAAAAAAAAATAAAAAAAAATAAAAGAAAAACTATAAACTCCAAATAAATATTAATAATGATAATATTTAAAGAAAGTCCTAACTAAAATATGTGCCAGCAGTTGCGGTTAGACATAGAGGGCAAGCATTGGTCAAAATGGCTTAAAGGGTCTGTAGAACGATTTTAAAAAATAAAATTAGAATATAAAAAAGGTAATAAGAACTAATCTAAGAGAGATAAAATGCATAGAATAGATTATGACTATAAAGAGATTACTAAAAATATATTGACGTTGTGAGACGAAGGCTACGGGAATGACATGGATTCGATACCCATTTAATCGTAGCAGTAAACTATGAGTACAATAATTAAAAACAAGTGAAAATGAATAGTACTCCGCCTGACTAGTACGCTCGCAAGGGTGAAATACAAGACATTAGACGGTTGTAGTCACAAGCAGTGGAACATGTTATTTAATTGGATAATCCCCCTTAAACCTTACCATTATTTGAATATTAATTATTACCCGGCTACGCCGGCCATTCATATTTTTGAATTATTCGGTTTAACCGAATATAATTTATACAGGCGTTACATCGTTGTCGTCAGTTCATGCCTTGAGGTATAATATTAAGTTATTAAATGAACGTAATCCTTTTTAATTTATGTATTATCGAAAGGTAATAGGAAGTAGAGGTAGAAGACTAATCATGATGACCCTTATATAATGGGCAATAGACGTGTTACAATATTATTTACAATTAAATTAATATAAAATATTAATTAAATTAAAAAATAAGATTATGAAATTTTTCAATAAAGGATTATAGCCTGCAATTTGGCTATATGAAGGAGGAATTGCTAGTAATCGTAAACTAGAGTGTTACGGTGAAATTATTTGCTACTTCGTACTAACCACTCATCAACAGCAAGAAATATTTATTATCATTTTTTATGAAACTATAAATAGGACTTGCTGTAAGTTGAAATACGGTTCGGTTAGGGGAACCTGATCGGGATTTATAGATATTCATTTAATTTTTTTACCCTTCTTTTAATATGGTTCCCGGCGTAGCCGGCCATATATTTATTTTTTACTTAACCCCTTATTTTAATATATTTATTTCTTATAGCTCTGTCATGCCAAGATTAATATATTCCCGGCTACGCCGGCCATATATAATAATTTAAAGAAAAACATACCATCACCTTTAGTAGAAAGATAATAAATAGTAGAATAAAAATATTTACAGAATAAATAATACTTAGTGTTATACAACATTATAACCAATAATTATTTATTTTCCTTCGATTTAATCTAACCAAGTATATATTTATATACTTTTTTATTAGTTTATTCATTTAAATATATATAATTATTAACATTTATATCCACATAATCGAATATTTATATTATTATCTTTAATTAATATAGCCGGGAATAATTATAATATCTTTAAAGATAATATGATCTATTTTATTTTAATGTTCATATTATTCCCTTTAAATATGATTTACATATTTGTATACACATGGCCGGCTACGCCGGGTGATATTAATGGCCGGCGTAGCCGGGAAATAATATATTACAAATTTAAATATGGTTATATATTTATAACCGAATAAATAAATTTTAATATTTATACCCGGCGTAGCCGGGTATTTAGAATTATAATATTTTTATATGGCCCGGCGTAGCCGGGTAATATCTGTTATAATATTTCCTAAAGACTATAATCAATATGCTTTTCATTATATTTTAAATAATTTAATATACATAATTTTTATTTTATTTACTCTTAAAAAAATACTTATTATATGGCCGAGTTATATAAGATATAATTATTCCCCGGCTTAGCCGGGCCATATAATCCCGGCTACGCCGGCCATATATTTCCATAAAATCTCATTAATAATCTCGACAATTAGATTATATATATAACAAAATGTATTTAATTATAATTAGATATATTCTGATGACTAAGTCATATATAATAACAAAGTATGATTAATCCCGTCTACGCCGGTCATATTAATTAAAGATCCCGGCTACTAGGCCATAAATAATTTATTATTAAGATAAAGGAGTAAAATATAATGATATTATATAATTTAAAATGTGCAATTAATAATCCCCTCCTCTTTAAGAGGAGGGGATATGTATCGAATTATATCTCCCTTGTAATTAATTATATATTAAATTATGTAGTTAATAATATATAAGAATATAGGAGATAATAAATCTTTAAGAAAGTAAAATTTAATAGCCGGCGTAGCCGGGAAATATGATATAAATTGTAATTATATATGACAAGGTGATAAATGTAAAAGAATAAAAATAA